AGGCCCAGCGAGGTACTGACCAGGCCGGGCTGTGGAATTAAAAAAAGCTCTTGGAGACGAAATCAAAGAGGTACTTTTATTATATATTAAATTATATAGTAGTAATATATAATTTATTACTTATAATATATATTATTACTATTATTACTTATAATATATATATATATAATTATAGAATTATAATTTATATTCATTGGAATAGTGGATTGGAGATATCTCTTTCGAGCCCTTACTTTATCTCAATGGAATTACTTTTAGTTTCTATATTTTTTAATATTTTTTATATTTTATATGTCTAGATACTATATAATTATATATAATAAAAAGAATATAAAAAATAAAAATAAGAGGTATAAAAGAAAGAAAGACTCTTTTTTCAAACCTTACTTTTTGTGTAATGTAACATAGTAATTATCCTTTTTCGATTGGGGGAGATGGCTGAGTGGACTAAAGCGTCGGATTGCTAATCCGTTGTACGGGTTTTTCGTACCGAGGGTTCGAATCCCTCTCTTTCCGCTTTTGTCAATGACGTGGTATTTTTTATTTATCTTTCAATTTCGACGAGTCTTTTTTTTTTATTTTTTTATTTAATAGTTAAAGATGTGGAATAAATAAAATCCTAAGAACATTTAAAAATCGAGCAAGGAAAACAAAAACTTTATTTTTTATTCTTCACGTCCAGGATTACGTCCTGGATCATTAGATAGGAATCCGAAGATAAAGAGAGAAACAAAGAATATCACTACTGTGTAAACAAATAGTTTGAGAGTAAGCATTACACAATCTCCAAGATCATTTTTTTGGAAAAAAAGAGAATAGATTCTCCATTTTTATACCACATATACCGCATTTTGACACCAAAAATGGTTTTTATAAAGCTAGAAATAGAAGAAATAGAAAGGAATTTTCATAAATTCATTTGTAATGTAATATGAGTCAAGTCTTTCATTAACAAAATTTTTTGCATACCCACAATATCTAATTGTGGGGGACTCTAATAGGTTCTTTCAATGTAAAAAAAGGGTCCGAATTAGTAAATGGGGTGATCTCCAGACTTATCGTGGCGATACAAGAATTTCAATATTTGAATTGAAGCTTTATACTATAAGACTTATCCGATCTTATCAATTGTTAGAATCTTTTTTTTATAATAAATCATGAATTTTTCTAGGACAGTATTCAAAATCTCATCGAAAACTTACAGCAGCTTGCCAAACAAAAGCTAAGAGAAAAAATAGCACAGGTATTACTGGCATAAAATCTACGATTGGATTCAAAAAAGCGTAGGCTTCGGGCAATTTGGCGAAGAAAAAACTATTTGAAGAAAGAGTAGAATTAAACCAGATACAGATCAAACTAAAGATATTAAGCATAACAAACGTTTTGTTTTTTTGTTTTGTTCTTGAAGATAATTGTATTTATTTTGATTGAGTTATTAATATGAGTTATTGTTATTAATAATATAAAATTAATAATTTAATAATATAATGTTATTTTTTTTTTTAAGTTTAAGTTATATAAAAAAAATGAGTAAAAATTAAAAAATAAAAATAAGGTAGACCAAAAAACTTTTCTTTGATTTGAACTAACTCAACCAAAAATACTTCAATTCTCAAATTAAAAGAGAATAGAAGAAATCATACTTTCATACAATATCTTAATTGAATTATATGTAATGATCAATAAATTTCGTTTAATTCTATATCTAAATGTATCAAAATCCTAGTAACAATCTATTCTATAGATATTTAGACTATAATTGACGAACAACTAATAAGAATATTAGTGTTTATTAATGTCGAATAGAAATATAAAATGGGGCGTGGCCAAGTGGTAAGGCAACGGGTTTTGGTCCCGGTATTCGGAGGTTCGAATCCTTCCGTCCCAGAGCATACTTATTATATATATCATATCAGATTATATATGTCGTATCATAATACCGATTTTATATCAGAATAAAAGATTGTCTTTTTTTTTTTTATTAAGAGTATAATAATATTGGATAGAATATGATTCTTTTTTCTTATAATGATTAATTCTTATCTGAATTATATCTTTTTCGCAAATTTAATCGTGTTCAAATAACACCAAATAACACACAGATGTAATTGAATCTATTTGTATCCAAGTAAGATGGGAACATAGATCAAAAGAAAAGAGTTTTTATTATAATATAAAAAAAAAGATCCGGGGACGGGCTTTTCATTCTATGTCCATACCTTTCATATTTAAATTAGTTACTCATAAAAATAAAAAAAAAAGCCTTACTTCTTATATCCATTGGAATTTTCAATGATGCATTCTAAATATAAATGCGAAAGCCTCTCTTTCTTTTTTCCCTATACTTTAACTTTAAATGGTGGTGCAGTCTGATTATTAATTTTCTGTGGATTTATAAATTATAAACGCGGGTGTTCGTTTGATATTGGGGTACTAATTAACTTCAATCAATAATCAATAATCAATAGGATTAACTGGTTTAAAGTAAAAAAAAAAATAGGAGCAATGACTTAATCTGGACTTGTTTTAACTTGCATTTATACAAAATAGTCTAGCACTCCCTAAACTACATATAATATAGGATTCTTTTTTGATTTATGATTCATCATCTTCATAGAATTGACGGAGTAGATAGGAGTTAATCGTCAACGAAAAATACCAATTTCAATGTCTGCGTCTGTCCGAGTATCATTAAAAAACAATCAAGTTACATACGTAACATATGTATTTTCTTTGAACCTCGTTTTTAAGTATTTTGTGGTTTCTCTAATTCTAATGAATAATTGTAAATCTATGTAACAATTGAGACAAAATCTATTATCTTATTCACTTTACCTTATTACATTACCTTAGGTAAAAATTGCAGAAAGATTATTGAATTTTTCAGGTCAAATAAACTACGCAGAAAATGAGGAAATGCTTATATGTATGTCTTGTTATCGTTCTATTTCATTGAAAACTTTATTTTATTTCAATAATTACTTTCAGAAACATTTGTTTAGTCTATATGATAGATATGGGGATCTCCTAGTTCTTTTCTTTCGATTATGATTTATCAAAAATAATAACAACCCCAATCCTTCCTTACATCAGTCTTTATTCCCCACCCCATTAAATTAATAAATTAAAAAAGAAAAAAATAGATATATTATATGGGGTAAATTGAATTCTTGTTGAGACTTCTTCAGAAACTACCCATTCATAAAAGTATAGATTACTATGTACCGACCGAACCAATGATTATTCATGATTCCATAATTGAATCAATTACATACTGGTTACAGCAACCTACTAGAGAAATGTTATGGTAAAACTTCGTTTAAAACGATGTGGTAGAAAGCAACGTGCGACTTGAAGGATATGGTCGGTTGTGGATTCTTACATCCACCATTTTTTTATATTAATTATATAGGAATGAGGGTGCTCTTGGCTCGACATCGTTTGTTCTGTTCCACTGGAAAAACCTCATTTTTTGAGGGTTGCGATGTAAATAGTACATGATCATGATGGAGCTCGAGTAAAAAGTATTGATTCATTTTTTAGGGACATGGATCTAGGGTTAGTGTTAATTAATAAGTTGAAACAACTTCGTAAGTATATTTTCGATATAGAAATCGAAAGGATCCAATTCTAACAAGTTTCAAATTCATAACGAAAATTTATTGGAATTGGTAAAACTCTTTCGATCAAAAGTGTATCACATGGGAATCAACCATTTGTATGATTCTTTGATAGAAAGAAATTGCAAAAATGGTATGTTGCTGCCATTTTTTTAAATGATTAAAGATCACCGAAGTAATGTCTAAACCCAACGATTCAAGGCAACGATAAAGAATCCTGGAACAAGTAAATACCGTTTTCAGTTGTCTCAAAAAATAGATCATAATGAAGAATCAAAATAAATTCTAAAGGAGACAGACAAAAAATGCGTGGTTAGAGACCGCTCAATAAAGGAAATGCCTAAAGGTTTTCCTTTGGATTATTTGAGAGTTATCCAACTTGAGTTAGGAGGATGTGAATACGAATGATTTTTTTCTTTTTCGGGCAAGAATAAGAAAAAGTACTTAAATCATAGTTTAATTGATTTGATGATTTGATGGATCTATTTGACATTAATTATAAATTCTATATATAGACATAATTTCTAATTTTCTTGAGCCGTACGAGGAGAAAACTTCTTATACGTTTCTAGGGGGGGGGGTATTATTCATCTACATCTATCCCAATGGGCGGTTTATCGAATCGTTGCAATTGATGTTCGATCCAGAAGAGAAGGAAGAGATCTTCGGAAAGTGGGTTTTTATGATCCGATAAAGAATCAAACTTATTTAAATGTTCCTGCTATTCTATATTTCCTTGAAAAGGGCGCTCAACCTACGGGAACTGTTCATGACATTTCAAAGAAGGCGGGAGTTTTTATGGACCTTTCTCTTAATTAACAGATTAAATTCAATTAATGAAATACAATAAATAAAAAAAGGGGGGGAGGGGGTGACTTGTATATAACTTTGCATAACCCTTTCTATACAACTCCCCCTCTCTTGCTCTATTCCTACTCAATTTATTATTACTACCATAAGATGTCGTCGTCTATAACGACAAAAATTTATTTTTATTTTAATGAGATAAATTCATATAAGACAGATAGATAGAAAAAAGATCAAGTGAATAAATGAATGAAATAGTTGGATCTATAAATATAAAATTTTACATTATCGCTAATTCAATAATGGTTTATTTTTCGTTGAAACTTTAACTTTATTTTTTTTTATTTATTTTATTTGTTCATAAAAAAAACATGGGATTTAAGCTTACTTTTTTTACTTATATTGATTGCGTAAACCCAATCAAGATTTTTTTATACTTCTCTCCGAATTTTTTTTACGCCTATACCTTTTTGTATTTATCTTTATTAAATATGTAGTGCTAATTTAATACAAGTCATTAGTTTTTTTATTTTTAATTTCTATTTATTTATAGTTATAGTAATTAAATATTAT